TATGTCGCGTTACAGAGGACCTCGTTTCAAAAAAATCCGTCGTCTGGGGGCTTTACCGGGGCTAACTAGTAAAAAGCCTAGAACCGGAAGCGATCTTAGAAACCAATCGCGCCCCGGCAAAAAATCTCAATACCGTATTCGTTTAGAAGAAAAACAAAAATTGCGCTTTCATTATGGTCTTACAGAACAACAATTACTTAAATACGTTCGGATCGCCGGAAAAGCCAAAGGATCAACAGGTCAGGTTTTACTACAATTACTTGAAATGCGTTTAGATAACATCCTTTTTCGATTAGGTATGGCTTCGACTATTCCTCAAGCCCGCCAATTAGTTAACCACAGACATATTTTAGTTAATGGTCGTATAGTAGATATACCAAGTTATCGCTGCAAACCCCGAGATATTATTACAGTGAGGGATGAGCAAAAATCCAGGGCTCTGATTCAAAATTATCTTGATTCACCCCCCCGTGAGGAATTACCAAAACATTTGACTCTTCACCCATTCCAATATGAAGGATTAGTCAATCAAATAATAGATAGTAAATGGGTCGGTTTGAAAATAAACGAATTGCTAGTTGTAGAATATTACTCTCGTCAGACTTAACCCTAACTAAAATAACAAGGGTTCGGGCAATTTTGCCCCCTTAGTTTTGGCTTAAGTAAAGGGACCGGGGGTAAGTAAGGTAAGGGGTTTCATCTGGGGATTTTTCTCTTATTCATGTATCATAGATCGGTAGGGTATTTTCATTCCTTGTCGATTTTGTCCAGTATTTTTCGTACCACAGAAATTCGGGGTAGGGATAGATAATCTATATCAAAGAAAGGTCTAACTGTTGGAGTATCCATTCTTATTTGATGCATTGCAGTCAGTAACATTGGTGAATCAGTTGACGAGTACGGAAAGAGAGGGATTCGAACCCTCGGTAAACAAAAGTCTACATAGCAGTTCCAATGCTACGCCTTGAACCACTCGGCCATCTCTCCCACATAATGATTATGGCCCAAAAACCGAGTGAATAGTGAGTCATTCATATTATTTTGGATAGGTATGTACATTCAATTTTAACTCTAAAAATAGAAAACTTTTCATCAAAGAAAAATCCTTCCTCCGAGGCTGGGGATAAAGATAAATCCAAAAATTGTAAAATAAGGATATATATCTATTCATGTTTGCGAAGATGGTGTTTCCGCCCTTTCTAATATTTATACCGGATTAAATCACTCAATTGAAACGAATCCAATGATCGATATATTTTTTTTAGACTGTGTTTAATGGATACCTTTAAATCATGATTCTATTTAGTTTACACTATTATTCAATTTTCATAAAAATTATAAAATTCCTTTCCAGTTTTAGATTTTTCAACAACAACTCTTTACTCCAACTTCTTAACCCATAAATTTATTCCAAATTCATGAACCGCCCCCGGATTTTTTTTTATTGATTCCTGTCAAAAAGAAACAATTTGAGTAAAAGGTCTTTCTTTTTATTTTAATGAATCCGTTTTTATGTTATTTCGTACTGCACAATTCCTTTGTTTGTGGGATCGTTTTCTCACGAAAGGGAATTAAAATAAATTATAGAATTAATACACCTATGTCTAGATCTGGGATAAATGGAAATTTTATTGATAAAACCTTTTCAATTGTAGCCAATATCTTATTACGAATAATTCCGACAACTTCGGGAGAAAAAGAGGCATTCACCTATTACAGAGATGGTGCGATTTGATTATTTTTTTTTTATATTTTTACCGCTCTCAGTCTTAAGAGAAAGACAACATTATTCGGGATAGGAAGAAAAAAATTATGGAAATAAATCTACGCTTGTTGAAGGTGAAGTTTGTAAATAAAACAACGCCTTCTGTCGTGTATCCCCGATTAATGCAGCCTCAGATGCTTCAATTGTCGATTCTAGAGTATTGAGCGAAAGGTTACACCTATGGGTTAGGTCAACCCTACTCCACTAGTACCAATAGGGGGCATAGGGGAAGAAGCACTACTCCTAGGAATCAACACACGAAAACTTTGTTATAAATTATCCCTTTTCCTTATCAGGATCGGGACTAACAATGGTTGGGACAACAAACATCCATCTCGTTCGTATTTTGGATACCCGTATAACCATCGAAGACTGTTGAAGTGACTAATTCCTGCAAATTAAAGGGCGTTGAAGACAAAGAAATTGTTGGAGTAACTTTTTTTATCTAATACCAACATGCTTGATGTTAAGGAAAGATCTTCTACAAGAAGGTTGGCTAGAGATTTCTTGTAAAAACACCAGCCCCGCTTAGTTTATAATGAGAATATTTCAGTCTTTTTGATTCCATGTATTATTATCATTATGCACATAAAGGAGGAGCCGTATGAGATGAAAATCTCATGTACGGTTCTGAAACGGAGATTCTTTGAATCGAATGACGACCGTAACGGATGTCGGCTCAATCCGAAGGAAATTATGCGGAAGCTTTACAGAATTATTATGAAGCTATGCGAC